GTATCTGCTCTTTAAGCAGAACGCCGCCAACCATTTTGAGTAAGAACCTAAAAAAAACCGGCCAATCAATCCGTTTTTCTTTGATGCCTGAAACTGATAAATGGGTTTTCCAAAAGGAAGAAGAGAAAGAGGAAGAGGAAGAATTCCATGGAAAAAAATGCGTTTTCGATGAAAAAACTGGAAAATTTCTTAGGGTTAAGGAAGAAAGGCCGAAAGGGAAAGAGATAGATGAGGAAGAGGATGAGGATAACGAGGAGGTTATCAATCAAGGGGGCATGAACCAAGCGATTGCAATGGAAATGTACCGAATACGGCATTTCTGCCAACCTCTTCCCTATTTGAGTACTCTTTTCAACTATAAACGATGGAGGGCTACATCGCGATATGTAATAAATTCTCAAATGAGCAATTCTGTAAGAAATGAAATGTCAGAATTTTATTTTTATACATGTCAAAATGATGGACAAGTAAGAATTTGTTTTACACATCCATACAATTTATCCGCTTTTTTTGAAAACCTAAAACAAAATTTGTATTTTTCTTTTTTTAGAAAAAAAAAATTCAAAAAATTCAAAAAAATCATCTGTGATGAACTGGATAAATTATTCTGCGATGAACTGCATAATTTTTCTTATTGGATTTATAACAATGAGAAAAAATGGAGCAGCCTAAGTAAGGAGTTTACAGATAGAATTGAAGCCCTAGACATAGGATCTCCTTATCTGGATGTACTCGAAAAAAAGATTCGATTATGCAATGATAAAACGAAAAAAGAATACTTGCCTAAAATATATGATCCTTTCTTAAACGGATCCTATCGTGGAATAATTAAGCGTGGAATAATTAATCCATTTTCAATCCTAAATGAAACTCCAGTCAAAGATGAAACTCCAGTCAAAGATGAAACTCCAGTCAAAGATGAAACTCCAGTCAAAGATGAAACTCCAGTCAAAGATGAAACTCCAGTCAAAGATGAAACTCCAGTCAAAGATTTGATGATAGAGAAGATAGAGAAGAATGACGGTCAAAAACAAAAAAAAAGAGACATTAAAAAACAAAAAAAAAAGAGATTCTTGAAAAATAAAGTTAAGAGGATCTTTATTTTTAAGGGTAAGGAGCTTAATGTTCATAATTTTGACTCTAAATCGAAAAATCAAATTCAATTGAAAAAATCGAAATGGCTTAGTGAATTTGAATGGCTTAGTGAATGGCTTACAAGCATAAAAAGAATAAAAGAGCAAAAAACGAAATGGCTTAGTGAATGGCTTACAAGCATAAAAAGAATAAAAGAGCAAAAAACGAAATGGCTTAGTGAATGGCTTAGTGAATTTGAATGGCTTAGTGAATGGCTTACAAGCATAAAAAGAATAAAAGAGCAAAAAACGAAATGGCTTAGTGAATTTGAATGGCTTAGTGAATGGCTTAAAAGCCTAAAAGAGCAAAAAACGGATAAATGGCTTACAAGCATAAATATGATAAAAATAATCCCTCGGTGGTCATACAACTTAGCCAGTGAGGTACAAATAGTCTCACGAAGAAAATTGAATGAAAGGAAAGAGGGGATACGAGATCATCAAATTCGCTCGAGGAAACCGAGACGTCTATTTCTGTTTATGCAGAAGGATAAGGGCTTCTATAATCAAATTTTGATCGACCTCGACCTCGATAAGGATAAGGATAAGGATAAGGATAAGGAGAAGGAGAAGGAGGAGGAGAAGGAGGAGGAGAAGGAGGAGGAGAAGGAGAAGGAGAAGGAGAAGGAGAAGGAGGAGGAGGCGCCTGTTAGGATTTGGACGAAAAAGACAGAAAACGAAAACGAAGACGAAGACGAAGACGAAGACGAAGACGAAGACGAAGACGAAGACGAAGACGAAGACGAAGACGAAGACGAAGAAAAGAAAAAATCAACACAAAAAGACCTGACAAAACCAAACCCTGACAAGTGGATGATAAGATATCCCCATGGATGGGATTTTCGTCGAGGCATAATATGGTCTTCTATGCGTCTTCAAAGGCGTAAAGTGTTCATTTTTAAAAATACGTATCAAAGAGGTGCACATTCCCAACTTTTTTCCGCCCAAATAAAGGGTATTCTTTGGGACCCTCTTGTCAACTCAGCAAGAAAACTACGAAAGTCTATTTCCAAACCAATAAAAAGAATTTTTCGAAATATCAAAATTATAAAAAGAATTTTTCGAAAAAATAAATCAATAAAGCAGGTTTTCGTAGAAATAGAAAAAAGTTTCAAAAAAGAAAACCAAGAAAAAAAACTTCCAATCTTGGAAGAAGACAAAGACGACGACGAATACTACGCAGGGGAAAAAAGAGACAAATGGATTTTGAGGCTCAGGGAGGCGGAGAGAGAAAGACTCGAGATAATTTTGAAAGCGGAAAAATCATTGAGGAGATCAGTTTTGCGTGAAGAGGAGGAAGTAGAGAGCATGGATACAACAGAGTTCGAGACCTACCTTGCTTTTATTCGGGGAGGAAGGATTGCTCTTTTACTAACTTATTCGAAGATTCGAAAATGGATTACATTACCTTCATTGATAATAGCTAAAAATATAGTCCGTTTCTTATTACTCCAAGAGCCCGAGTGGGACGCGGATATAAGGGATTGGAAGAAGGAAAGGCATATTCCATCCACCCTGGATGGTACTCTAATCGAAGATTCAGAAATTTTTCAGAAAAAATGGGAACAAGAGGGTGGTGTGGAAATAAAGATACTATTTCCTTTCCGTCTAAAACCTTGGCACCGATCTAAGATACAACCTTCTCCTAGGGATCCAATGAAAAAGAAAAAAGAAAAAAAAGAAGAGAAGAAAGAGAAAGTACCTTTGAAAAAGAAAAAAGAAAAAAAAGAAGAGAAGAAAGAGAAAGTACCTTTGAAAAAGAAAAAAGAAAAAAAAGAAGAGAAGAAAGAGAAAGTACCTTTGAAAAAGAAACAAGAAAAAAAAGAAGAGAAGAAAGAGAAAGTACCTTTGAAAAAGAAACAAGAAAAAAAAGAAGAGAAGAAAGAGAAAGTACCTTTGAAAAAGAAAAAAAAGAGAGTACCTTATACTTTTATATCTCTTTGGGGGGGAGTGGAAGTTGACAGGGCTGGTGGTGCCGGCGACCCATTTATGGATTCTTTATATTGTCTTTATTTCCCCATTTTCAAAAAAAGCAAAAAAGCAATTCGAAAGTGGAGTTTTCTATTTCTCAAAATTAGCAAAGAAATCAAAAAGTTTCGAAAGGCCCAAAAAGAAAGAAAAAAATTGAGAGAAGATTCGAGTGAAATAAAAATAGATTCTAGAATCAATAAAATCAAAAAGGGTTCTATAAGCAAGAATGAGATTCTTCCTGAATTATCCCGACCTAGGGATAGGACAAAAGCTCAACTGACAGAAATCAAAATGAAAGATCTGACTGATAAAATAAGCACACTCAGAAATCAAATAAAAGAAATAAAAAGAATTAAAAAAGACAAGAAAAATGTTACAAAAGACAAGAAAAATGGATTTCGAACTCGAAAGAAAAAAATGAGTCCTAAGAAAACAAGTTATGGTGCTCAAAAATTAGCATCACTAAATAAAAAAAAGATTTTTCAGATATTTAAAAGAAGAAAGGCTCGATTAATATGTAAATCACATTATTTTATAAAATGGATCGTGGAAAGGATATACGCGGATATCCTTCTAGAGATCGTTTCATATATCATTAGGTGCATCAAATGGATTGAGAAATCGATTTTTAAAAGAATTGAAAATCAAAAGATAATTAAGCGTATTTTTACTATAAAAAAACAACTGGAACCTTTTTCTATTCATTATCTGTTTTCTCTTCGTCATCTGTTTTCGTCCGAGTCGAGGGGTTTTTTGAATTTATCCCTCGTGTCACAGGCCTATGTATTTTACAAATTATCACAAACCCACGTGATTAACTCGTATAAGTTAAGATCTGTCCTTCAATATGACGGAGCATCTTTATTTCTTAATAATGAAATCAAAGATTTTTTTCGAAGACAAGGAATAATTTCTTCCGAATTAAAGCATAAGAAACTTCAGAATTCTGGAATGAATCCATGGAAAAATTGGTTAAAGAGTCATTATCAATACGAGTTATCTGAGCTAGATTGGTCTAAATTAGAACCGCAAGAATGGCGAAATAGAGTCAATCAACATTGTAGGGTTGAAAATCGAAATTTAAGAAAACGGGATTCATCTGAACGAGAGGAAAAGGTTTCGTTATTGATAAATCAAAACGAGCATTTTCTAAAAACCTATAGATATGATCTTTTATCATATCAATCGATTTATTATGAAGATAAGAAGGACTCATACAGTTATGGGTCAGCATTCCAAGTAAATAATAACCAAGAAATTTCTTATACTTATAATTACAACATAGATAAAAAAAAATGGGTTGATATGGGGGGGAGTACTATTACTTCTTTGATAAGAAAAGGTTATTATTTCTCTTATCTATATTTTCCATATAGATTTGATACGAAAGGTCTTTTTTCTCTCAAAATTCATAAAGATCTCAAAATTCATAAAGATAAAGAAATCAACCCATCCAATCAAAAAAGTTTCTTTTTTGGTTTTGATTGGATTTTTGATTGGATGGGAATGAATTTTGATTCGATGGGAATTGATTGGATGGAACTGAATGAAGAAAGACTAAATCTTCCTGAACCGGATTCAATACCTTGGTTATTCCCACAATTTTGGTTATTCCCCAAAATGAGGTTATTTTATAATGCATATAATATGCAATATTATGAATATGAAATGAAACCGGGGTTTATACCAATTCATTCACTTTTTAATGAAAAACTAAGGAATGAAATTGATGAAAAAGAAAAGCTTGAAATTGAAAAAAAGAGGGAAGAGGAAAAAAAAAAGATTGAGGAAGAAAAAAAGAGTGCACTTAAGGAAAAAACAAAGAGTGAAATTGAGGAAGAAAGAAAGAGTACACTTAATCAACAGCTAAGGAGTGCGGTTGATCAAGAAAAGCTAAAAGAGGTTGAGAAAAAAAAAAAGCGTGAAATTTCTGCAAAAGAAAGGCGTGAAAGTAAGGAAAAAGAAAGGCGTGAATATGATGAAAAACTAAGGCGTGAAATTGAGGAAATGATAAGTAGTCACGAAAACTTAGGTCAAGCATCTTTCGTATCAGATCAAAAACAAAGGAGTGCAAAAAACTTAGGTCCAGGATTTTTCGAAAATGAAATGGATGAAGATGAAATGGATGAACTGGATGCATTCCTATCAGATCAAAACGAAAATGAAAGTAAGGAAAATCAAAGTAAGGAAAATCAAAGTAAGGAAAAAGAAAGTAAGGAAAAAAAAAGTAAGAAAAAAAAAAGTAAGGAAAATGAAAGTAAGGAAAATGAAAGTAAGCAAAAAGAAAGTAAGAAAAAAAAAAGTAAGGAAAATGAAAGTAAGCAAAAAGAAAGTAAGAAAAAAAAAAGTAAGGAAAATGAAAGTAAGGAAAAAGAAAGTAAGAAAAAAAAAAGTAAGGAAAATGAAAGTAAGGAAAAAGAAAGTAAGAAAAAAAAAAGTAAGGAAAATGAAAGTAAGGAAAATGAAAGTAAGGAAAAAGAAAGTAAGGAAAAAGAAAGTAAGGAAAAAAAAAGTAAGAAAAAAAAAAGTAAGAAAAAAAAAAGTAAGGAAAAAAAAAGTAAGAAAAAAAAAAGTAAGGAAAATGAAAGTAAGGAGACATCGCCAATGAGGAAAGGGGTGTTTGGTTATCAAATTTACTGGGGGAAGCACCCTTCGAGTTTATGCGCACCCGAACTTTTTTCGCCCGCGTTTGATCGTTTCATTAAAAAGTTACTAATACAACACCAAGAAGAAAAACGAAAGCAAGAAAAACAAGAAGAAAAAGAAAGACAAGAAAAAGAAAAACAAGAAAAAGAAAAACAAGAAAAAGAAAAACAAGAAGAAAAACAAGAAGAAAAACAAGAAAAAGAAAAACAAGAAGAAAAACAAGAAGAAAAACAAGAAAAAGAAAAACAAGAAGAAAAACAAGAAGAAAAACAAGAAAAAGAAAAACAAGAAAAAGAAAAACAAGAAGAAAAAGAAAGACAAGAAAAAGAAAAACAAGAAAAAGAAAAACAAGAAGAAGATAAGAGACTACACGCTGCTTTGCTTTTGTTTGTAAAGAACGAAGGATTGGATCCGTATTTATTGGAGACGTGGGCTACGACTGCTAGTGACGATTTCTCAAAACTGCTAGGTAGTGGACTAGTGATTATGGACTGGGCTCGTATGCCTGTAAAAGAGAATCTAGAATTGATTATGTATCAAACCATAAGGATTTCTTTGGTTCATGAGATTCAACAAAAAAATAAGAAAAAAGGAGACAGAAATCATTATGATTTGCTTGTTCCTGAAAATATTTTATCGTCTAGACGTCGTAGAGAATTGAGAATTCTAAGTTGTTTGAATTCAAGGAATAGTAATGGTGTGGATAAAAATGCAGTATTTTGCAATGGGAACAAGGTAAAAACCTGTGGTCAATTTTTGGATTTGGATGAAAGAAAAGATCTTGATAGAGATAAAAAGAAATTAATTCAATTAAAATTCTTTCTTTGGCCCAATTATCGATTAGAAGATTTAGCTTGTATGAATCGCTATTGGTTTGATACTAATAATGGTAGTCGTTTCAGTATGTTAAGGATACATATGTATCCACGATTGAAAAAGCATTTACCGATATATATCAGGTGGATAAATAGCTGCGCACATGCCCTGTCTTACATTCGATTTTTATACATGAATACGAATTCAATGACGTATCAATTAGATCCAGAAATGAAGAAATAAGGAAATTCGGATTGATTTTTGTGTATACCAGATCAAAATACCTCCCATTATTATTATTACTGATCAGTAATATTCATATTCGTAAAAGAAAAATACTAAAAAAATTCAAATTGACATTATGGAAATGGAAGAGTTGTTAGACATATTAGTTAGTTGCCACGAAGAAGAACAAAAGAAAGGATCTATTGAATTTCAAGTATTATCTTTCACCACTAAGATGATAAGACTTAGTTTACATTTGAAATTACACAAAAAAGACTATTCATCTGAGAGAGGTCTACGAAAAATTCTGGGAAAACGTGAACGCTTACTAGCTTATTTGTCAAAAAAAGATAATAAGCGTTATAAAAATTTAATAAGAAAATGGAATATTCGAGAGATAAAGAAAGATTCATTTTTTTAGTTATTCCAATTTTGTTTTCAAGACTTTTTTGATCTTAATTTTTTATGAATTCATGGAAGAAGGAATACAAAAAAAACTTATGAATGTACCAGTTACAAGAACTGATCTCATGATAGTTAATATGGGGCCTCATCATCCATCAATGCATGGCGTTCTTCGACTCATCCTTACTTTAGATGGTGAAGATGTTATTGATTGTGAACCAATTTTGGGTTATTTGCACAGAGGGATGGAAAAAATTGCCGAAAACCGAAGCATTATACAATATTTACCTTATGTAACACGTTGGGATTATTTAGCTACTATGTTTACAGAAGCAATAACTGTAAATGGGCCAGAACAATTAGGAAATATTGAAGTACCGAAAAGGTCTAGTTACATTAGAGTTATAATGTTGGAGTTGAGTCGTATAGCTTCTCATTTGTTATGGCTTGGCCCTTTTATGGCCGATATAGGTGCACAGACCCCTTTCTTTTATATTTTGAGAGAAAGAGAATTGATATATGATCTATTTGAAGCTGCCACCGGTATGAGAATGATGCATAATTATTTTCGTATCGGAGGAGTAGCTTCTGATCTACCTTATGGTTGGATAGAGAAATGTTTGGATTTCTGTGAGTATTTTTTAACAGGGTTTGCTGAATATCAAAAACTTATTACACGAAATCCGATTTTTTTAGAACGAGTTGAAGGCGTGGGCATTATTTGTGAAGAAGAGGCACTAAATTGGGGTTTGTCAGGCCCAATCCTACGAGCTTCCGGAATAGAATGGGATCTTCGTAAAATGGATCATTATGAATCTTATGAAGAATTTGATTGGGAAATACAATGGCAAAAAGAAGGAGATTCCTTAGCCCGTTATTTAATACGAATTGGTGAAATGGCGGAATCTATAAAAATTATTCAACAGGCTCTGGAAAGAATTCCGGGGGGTCCTTATGAGAATTTAGAAATCCGACGCCTTAGTCTTAATAGAGTAAGAGATCTTGAATGGAATGATTTTGAATATCGATTCATTAGTAAAAAGACGTCTCCTACTTTTGAATTATCTAAACAAGAACTTTATGTAAGAGTCGAAGCACCAAAAGGCGAATTGGGAATTTTTTTGATAGGAGATGAAAGTGCTTTTCCGTGGAGATGGAAAATTCGACCGCCAGGTTTTATCAATTTGCAAATTCTTCCTCAGTTAGTTAAAAGAATGAAATTGGCTGATATTATGACAATACTAGGTAGCATAGATATCATCATGGGAGAAGTTGATCGTTGAAAAATGATAATTGAAAGAACAATTGAAAACACAGAAGTAGAAGCTATTCATTCTTTTTCGAAATTGGAATCCTTAAAAGAAGTCTATGACACCATATGGATTCTTATACCTATTTTCATTCTTATATTGGGAAGCACAATAGGTGTACTAGTAATTGTGTGGTTAGAAAGAGAAATATCCGCAGGTATACAACAACGTATCGGACCTGAATATGCAGGTCCCCTGGGAATTCTTCAAGCTCTAGCAGACGGAACAAAACTACTTTTCAAAGAGAACCTTCTTCCATCACGAGGAGATGGGGCTTTATTCAGTATCGGACCCTCCATAGCAGTCATAGCAATTCTACTAAGTTATTCAGTAATTCCTTTTGGCTATCGACTTATTTTAGTTGATCTTAGTATTGGTGTTTTTTTATGGATCGCTATTTCAAGTATTGCTCCTATTGGACTTCTTATGTCAGGATATGGATCAAATAATAAATACTCCTTTTTAGGTGGTTTACGGGCTACTGCCCAATCTATTAGTTATGAAATACCATTAACTCTATGTGTGTTATCAATATCTCTACGTGTGATTCGTTGAGACTTTCCTATTTCTTTTGTTTCTAGTAGTTTGAACTTAAGTAAAATAAGATAACTTTTTATTCATCATTCGGATTGATGAACTAAACCAGATAGTTAAATGAGTGAAAGAAAACAGCTTCCAATTTCGCAGTAAAAAGTGGAGTCTCATTTCTTATGTACAGGAGTTAAGCAAAAGTAAATATAAGCAGGAAAGACTGTTTACCCCAAGATTGGTTGATTAGTCAGTATGTCTTGAAGCGGGGTAAAAAAATCTACGCTTTTGGAATGATTGCTCTCGTTTGTATGTATTACTATACATAAGACGAATTTCCGCATAGATTTAGATTGAGCAAAAATGAGTGGATGATTAGAAACACCAAGGTACACAAAGGATTCGTAATAGAGACTATTTAAGTTATGAGAAGAGAAATCTTTTTCACATAAGAAAAAAAAAAAAGAAATACTAAGTTGGGGCTTTAAATTCGTAGAAGCGATCAAGTAGTACTCCCCAGAATTCCGATCCAGAGTATACTCCTATCCACCGATCAAGTGAATGACTACCAGGAACGAACTAATCCTTTAATTCCAAAAAAGGGTTTTTTATGAATTTCTTGTTTTTTATTCAAATTTATTCCAAATTTTGAAAGTGGAAAGGATGAGATCAATTCAGAAGCCCATTTTCGAGTATAGCAGACAGAATTCCATTGATCTAATTCGGTACCTTTCGATTGATTTTTAGTCTACCAATCTCATATCAAGATTAAAGAATATCGAATGAGTCCATAGATTTATTTGTGGCCCCCGAGGAGCCGTATGAGGTGAAAATCTCATGTACGGTTCTGTAATAGCGATGAGAAGCGTGATCTTATCACCGACTAGAATTATCTAACAGTTCAAGTACAGTTGATATAGTTGAGGCACAGTCAAAATACGGGTTTTTAGGGTGGAATTTGTGGCGTCAACCTATAGGATTTTTCGTTTTTCTAATTTCTTCTCTAGCCGAATGTGAGAGATTACCTTTTGATTTACCAGAAGCAGAAGAAGAATTAGTAGCAGGATATCAAACAGAATATTCAGGTATCAAATTTGGTTTATTTTACCTTGCTTCCTATCTAAATCTCCTAGTTTCTTCATTTTTTCTAACAGTTCTTTACTTGGGTGGTTGGAATTTCTCTATTCCGCCCGTTGCACTTTTTGAACTAAATGAAAGGGATGGAGTCTTTGGAACAACAATAGGTATTTTCATTACACTAGCAAAAACTTATTTCTTCTTGTTCATTTCGATCACAACACGATGGACTTTACCTAGGCTGAGAATGGACCAACTATTAGATCTTGGATGGAAATTTCTTTTACCTATCTCTTTAGGTAATTTATTATTAACAACTTCTTCCCAATTCCTTTCACTATAAGCGCGAAATAAGAAAGCGAAATCATAATATTTTTGATTTACTATATAACTCGATTGATAACTTATCCCAAACAAGAGAAAGAAACAAAATGCAATTTTTGAGAAAATTTTTAGGATATGTTCCCTATGGTAACTGGGTTTATGAATTATGGTCAACAAACAGTACGAGCGGCAAGGTACATTGGTCAAGGTTTTTTGATTACTTTATCCCATGCGAATCGTTTACCTATAACTATTCAATACCCTTATGAAAAATTGATCACATCAGAACGTTTTCGTGGTCGAATCCACTTTGAATTTGATAAATGCATTGCCTGTGAAGTATGTGTTCGTGTATGTCCTATAGATCTACCTGTTGTAGATTGGAAATTCGAAAGAGATATTCGAAAAAAACGATTGCTTAATTACAGTATTGATTTCGGAATCTGTATTTTTTGTGGTAATTGTGTTGAGTATTGTCCAACAAATTGTTTATCAATGACAGAAGAATATGAGCTTTCTACATATGATCGTCATGAATTAAATTATAATCAAATTGCTTTGGGTCGTTTACCAATAGCAATAATGGACGATTACACAATTCAAAGCATTTTGAATTTGCCTCAACCCAATAAAAAAGAAATATCTTGATTTGAGAACAATTACTTATTACTAAACTAAAAAAAAGTAAGAAATGTTTTTTGACTTTGTTTTGTCAATACTAAACTAAACTCAAAATTTTTGGTTGAGAAGCGTTTTGAAATTTTTTTTATTGTAATGATTTCAAAAAGTTTCAAACTAGGCTTTCAACTAAAGAATGGGATTAGGACAATAAGAATACCCACATCAAATTGCACCCATATCCAATTCAACAATAAAAAACGTATCCTAAATAGAACAACTTGACTTTTTCCTGGTCAGGTCAATAAGATCATGAAAGAGTCCTATTTTTTTATCTCTTTTTTATAGAATGGATTTACCTGGACCGATACACGATTTTCTTTTAGTCTTTCTGGGATCAGGTCTTCTATTAGGGGGTCTAGGAGTGATATTTTTTACCAATCCCATTTTTTCGGCCTTTTCATTGGGGTTGGTTCTTCTTTGTATATCTTTATTCTATATTCTAGAAAACTCTCAGTTTGTAGCTTCTGCACAACTCCTTATTTACGTGGGGGCTATAAATGTCTTAATCCTCTTTGCTGTAATGTTCATCAATGATTCAGAATATGACAAAGATTTCGATTTTTGGACTATTGGGGACGGGATTACTTCATTAATTTGTACCAGTCTTTTTGTTTTATTAATTACTAGTATTCTAAATACGTCATGGTATGGAATTGTTTGGACTACAAGATCAAATCAGATTGTAGAACAAGATTTGATAAATAATAGTCAACAAATTGGAATTCATTTATCAACGGATTTTTTTCTTCCATTTGAACTCATTTCTATAATTCTTTTAGTTGCTTTGATAGGTGCAATTACTGCAGCCCGTCAATAAACTAAGAAATCTTGCAAAGCATCACTCCAAATCAAACGTTATCCTAGCTATATTATATTCTAAAACTATATTATATTCTAAAAATATTCTAAAAATGGAAAGTTTTTTCGTTCAATCGATTCTATTACTAATACTAACCTAACAGATTTTTTCCTTTGTTCCCTATTTGTTATATTCTAGTCAATAAAAAAATTTTTATTATTGGTCATATTGAAATGAACGGAATCAAGATTGATAAGGAGTTGGTCAATGATGCTCGAACATGTACTTGTTTTGAGTGCCTATTTATTTTCTATTGGTGTCTATGGATTAATCACAAGCCGAAATTTGGTTAGAGCTCTTATGTGTCTTGAACTTATATTGAATGCAATTAATCTGAATTTTGTAACATTTTCTGATTTTTTTGATAGTCGACAATTAAAAGGAAGCATTTTCTCCATTTTTGTTATAGCTATTGCAGCCGCTGAAGCAGCTATTGGACCCGCTATTCTTTCGTCAATTTATCGTAACAGAAAATCAACTCGTATTAATCAATCGAATTTGTTGAATAAGTAGTATTTTTCTTATTCTTATTATTATAGAAATTCAAATAGTTATCAATATTAGTAGGTATCTTACGTACTGTATGATCATGCTTCAAAAATGTAAGAATCCAAGTATTTTTGACCTCCTTTCTAAGCCGACCCAGAAATAGGTTGCTTCCAAAATTCTGGTAAATCATCGATTCATCTGGTCTCGGAATAGTTAATAAATTCTTTTCTATTTTAAAAAGATTTTATACGAGAATTAAAAATGCATAATATACTTAAATTATACTAGATCGAAATTTTTGGAAATTCAAAAAATTGATAGACCCAATGTCACACTCCGTAAAGATTTATGATACATGTATAGGGTGTACTCAATGTGTCCGAGCCTGTCCCACAGATGTATTAGAAATGATACCTTGGGACGGGTGTAAAGCGAAGCAAATAGCTTCGGCTCCAAGAACAGAAGACTGCGTTGGTTGTAAGAGATGTGAATCCGCCTGTCCAACCGATTTTTTGAGTGTTCGAGTTTATTTATGGCATGAAACAACTCGCAGCATGGGTCTAGCTTATTGATATGTTCCAGAAAACTCTACTTGAATTCATTTGATTTTTGTTTACCGATAAAAACCCGCACTCTAAATGAAAAATCTATAAAAAATCTATAATAGAGTGCGGGTTCTTTTGCTCCAAGTGTATCTTGCCTTTACCACGAATTATTTTCCTTGGTTAACCTTAATTGTAGTTTTGCCTATATTTGCAGGTTCTTTAATTTGCTTTCTCCCTCATAGGGGTAATAAGGTAATAAGATGGTATACTATTTGTATATGTATTTTGGAATTTTTGTTAATAACCTATGTATTTTCTTATCATTTCCAACCAGATGATCCTTTAATGCAACTGGAAGAAGATTATAAATGGATTCGTTTTTTTGATTTCCAATGGAGATTAGGAATAGACGGGCTTTCTATAGGACCCATTTTACTAACGGGATTCATCACAACTTTAGCTACTCTAGCGGCTTGGCCTGTTACTCGAGATTCGCGATTATTCCATTTCTTGATGTTAGCAATGTATAGCGGTCAACTAGGATTATTTTCTTCTCGCGACCTTTTACTTTTTTTTCTAATGTGGGAATTAGAATTAATTCCCGTTTATCTACTTTTATCCATATGGGGAGGAAAAAAGCGTCTATACTCAGCTACAAAGTTTATTTTGTATACTGGAGGAGGTTCCATTTTTCTGTTAATGGGAGTTCTGGGTATTGGGTTATATGGTTCTATTGAACCAACTTTAAATTTGGAAATATTAGTTAATCAATCGTATCCTATGGGATTCGAAATAATATTTTATCTTGGATTTCTTTTTGCTTTTGCTGTCAAATTACCTATGATACCCCTACATACATGGTTACCCGATACTCATGGAGAAGCCCATTACAGTACTTGTATGCTTCTAGCTGGAATCCTATTAAAAATGGGAGCATATGGGTTGGTTCGGATCAATATGGAATTATTACCTCACGCTCATTCTTTATTTTCTCCTTGGTTGATGATAGTAGGTACGATTCAAATAATTTATGCAGCTTCAGTATCTCTGGGTCAACGTAATTTAAAAAAAAGAATAGCATATTCCTCTGTATCTCACATGGGTTTCATAATTATAGGAATTAGTTCTATAACCGATATGGGATTCAATGGAGCCCTTTTACAAATAATCTCGCATGCATTTATTGGTGCTACGCTTTTTTTCGTAGCAGGAACGAGTTATGACAGAATACGTCTTCTTTATCTCAACGAAACGGGCGGAATAGCAATTTTAATGCCAAAAATATTTGCACTCTTCGGTAGTCTTTCGATGGCGTCTCTTGCATTACCGGGCATGAGTGGTTTTTTTGCAGAATTAATGGTATTCGTTGGAATAATTACCAGCCAAAAATATTTTTTTATCTTAAAAATACTAATTCTTTTTGGAATGGCAATTGGAATAATATTAACTCCTATTTATTTATTATCTATGTTACGACAAATGTTCTATGGATACAAGTTTTTTAATAGGCCAAACTCTTCTTTTTTTGATTCTGGACCACGAGAGTTATTTGTTTCAATCGCTATCTTTTTACCAATAATAGGTATTGGTATTTACCCAGATTTTCTTCTCTCACTATCAGTTGATAAGGCGGAAGCTCTTTTATGGAATTTTTTTTATAGATAGTCACAAATTCATTTTTTTCGTGAACGTAAAAAAATGAATTGTGAATTGGAAGTCATTCTAAAAAGTCATTTAGCTTTTGTGAGAACCAACCATTTGAATCACTACTTGATTCAAATGGTTGGTTCTCAACGAGGCTCTTTTTATTTCTATATGTATATGATATGTATATAGAACCTACCTCCTACTGTGGCTCTATTCGTCAGGTTAGGTTCTTTCTTGCATTTTTTTTAGGTGTTGAGTAATGTAAATGAACCATAACTATGTAACCCTATTCCTAATAAATTGACCCCAAAGTAGCATATCCAAATTAGAAGAAAGCCTATAGAAGACACAAGTGCAGAATTTTCAACGTGAAAATTGGTATTTGTTCGAATATGTAAATAAATAGCGAAGATGACCCAGGTGATAAAAGCCCACGTTTCCTTTGGGTCCCAGTTCCAATATGATCCCCAGGCTTCATTAGCCCATACCGCTCCTGAAAGGATACCCGTAGTTAAAAAAAGAAATCCTAGACTAATAACTCGATAACTCCAACGGTCTAGTTGTTGAATCAATTGAGACCTGTAATAATTCCTAAAAGAAAAGAGATAAGTGCTTTGTAAAATATTGCTTTTTTCATTCATGTATTGGATCTCTCCGAAGAATAAGGATTCATTTAATAAATGTTTTGTTTTACAAAAAATACTTTTTTTTTTTTGAAAGTTAATAACTAGAAGTGCTACTGATAATAATGATCCACATAAAAGAGCTGCATAAGCCAATACTACCATACTTACATGCATCATTAACCACTGGGATTGGAGAGCGGGTACTAATATTGTGGATTGCTGCATTTCAGTTAAAAGTCCCGAAGTAGCAAAGACTTGAGTCAAAATAGGACTTGGCGTCATCATTGCACTGAAATTTTTTTTATGTTTTTTCAAATGAAAATAAGGAATCATATGAATAATGGAGAAACTCCACGAAAGGAAAATTAATGATTCATATAAATTACTTAATGGGAAATGCCCCGAATAAATCCAGCGAGTGATTAATAATCCTGTTAGACAGAAAAAAGTAATTATCATGCCCTTTTCTAAGGAATCATATAGTTCTACTATTTCATTCACTATAAAAATTATCAAATGAATTGCAATTAGAATTGAAATGATCGAAAAGGAAATATGATGGAAAAGATGCTCTAAAGTAAAAAAGATTATAACCATAACATAAAAAAAAGTCTCTCAATTACAAATCGTAATTCCAAATTACGAAATGAAAATAAGGAATCAAATTCATTTCATTATTTTTCATATTAAAAGAAGTGATTCTAAGACTATTCGATTCTTTTTCGAATTTCTAAGGTGTCGTGCCGCCACTCGGACTCGAACCGAGATGCACGAGCACTGCTTCCTAAGAGCAGCGTGTCTACCAATTTCACCATGGCGGCTTGTTTAAAATCATAATAGCCCATTTTTATTCAATCGTCGAGAGTGAGGAAGTTAATTCAAAAGGAATATCCTAATTTTTCGGAATAAAAAAGCAGTTAAATTCGAATTTTTATATCCAATAATAAGTTTTATATTAGATAGAGTCGGGTGTCCTTTTTTGAACTTGTCAATAGATTTTCGGGTAGTTTCCGTTTTCTTAAAATGGAACTCTTATAAATAGAAGATTCTGTCTTCTATTCATAGAGAAAACGCAAAATGCTCTTTCTCATCTTGATTTAAGAATGACTCATTTTTTGTCTGATTGAAAAACTCAAAAATAACCAAATCCATTTATCTTATCAATAAAAAAAATAGAATGAAATTGAGTTTCAATTTATTTTTGAATTCAAAGAAAAAATAGGGTCTATATAATATATACCAATTCAGAAAAATAATGACTCAAAAAAAGTGAAAGCTTTAAAAAGTAGTTTTTGATGGGGAAAATAGGAATCCCCATCTCAGAACCGATAAAATATACTACAAAACAAAAAAGGTAAGGGTGGCGAAATTTTCAAACAACCAACTAAAGTACCTTTTAGAATATATATATATATATTAGATATATTAGATATAGACGATTCTTATTCTACATATCAGAAGGAAGAAGTCAATTCTATTTCATGTTGATCTATTGGTGAATTCAAATAAGTAATTCTATAATTTCGAATTTAGATCATTTATTTGAATTTTTGAAATTCAATATTCCATTTTGTCGAAGTTTTTTTGAGTCAGGTCGATTCATATTAGTCCAATATTTTGTTATTTGTTTTTTCATACAAAAAAAAGTTTTTGAATTTCCGGTCGAGAGAGATCTTGCTAATGAAAAAGCTTTTAATGCTGCCGAAAAGCCCTTTCTTTTCCAAAGATTTTTACGAATACGCTTTTTGGAAATTGACGTATGCTTTTTTGGAACTGCCATTCAAAAATTAAGAAAATTTTCGTTGTTCTAGTTGGATGTGAAAGACATCTATTGTTCAAAGGAATCTTTCTTTTCTCTTTAGTTTAGTCTATTTTTTCTTTCCTTTCTTTTTTACTTTTGTTTCTAGACAATAGGCTTTTCGGAAACATAAATAATGAAATAAAAAATATCTAAAAAAATGAGAATCTAGATAAAAATTACAATGAGAAAAGCCCGTTTCTTTATTTTTCCAAATTAGATTCTATCTATAGAATAAATTCTATTCTATCTATAGAATCTGGTGCACTGGTCAAATACTACAAAAAGGGGTTCGAGTGAAACTGAAATCAGAAATAAAAATGACTACGTATTGTTCTGTCTAGTTTTTCTATGTGATAGTTTTGAATAACTTTTTTTAACTTACATGTCTCATATAAAATATAATAAAAGACATCGAGG